AATGCACCTATAATGGCGTTCAATTATCAGAAACAGAATTTCCAAAAAACTGGTTAACAGACGGTATTCAGATAAAGATTCTATTTCCTTTTCGTCTGAAACCTTGGCACAGATCTAAGTTACGATTCCCTAATAAAGATCCAATTCAAAAGAAAGGAAAAAAAGAAAAAAATGATTTTTGTTTTTTAACAGTTTGGGGAATGGAAACTGAATTACCTTTTGGTTCTCCCCGACAACAAATTTCATTTTTTGAACCCATTTTAAAAAAATTAAAAAAAATAAAATTAAAATTGCAAAAAAAATGTTTTCTAGTTCTAAGAGTTTTCAAAGAAAGAACAAAACTTTTTATAAATGTATTAAAAGAAACAAAAAAATGGGTCATCAAAAGCATTCTCTTTCTAAAAAAACTAAAAAAAAGAATCAAAGAACTCTCAAAAAGAAACCAAATTCTAGCATTTGGATTGAAAAAAATAGAAAGATATAAATTGAGTGAACCTAAAAAAGAAAAAGATTCGATAATCCATAATCAAATTATTCCCGAATCGTCTATTCAAATTCGATTTATGGATTGTGCAACTTACTCATTGACAGAAAAAAAAATGAAAAATCTAACTAATAGAACAAACACAATCATAACTGAAATAGAAAAAATGAAAAAAGATAAGCAAATAGGGTTTCTAACTCGAGAGATAAATATTAGCCAGACCAAAATAAATTATGAAGATAAAAGATTAGAATCACCAAAAAACATTTGGCGAATATTAAAAAGAAAAAATCTTCGATTACTTCGTAAATTACATTTTTTTTTTAAATTTTTGATTGAAAAACTATACATATATATCTTTCTATGTATCATTATTCTATTTAGAATCATTGCAGAGCTTCTTCTTAAATTAAAAAAAAAAAATTTGAATAAATACATTTACAATAATGAAGAAAATCAAGAAAGAATTGATAAAACAAATCAAAGTATAATTCACTTTATTTTGACTATAAAAAAGTCACTTTGTATTATTAATAAAAATTCACATATTTTTGGGGACTTATCTTACTTGTCACAAGCATATGTATTCTACAAATTCTCACAAATCCAAGTCAGTAACTTATATAAGTTAAGATCTGTCTTTAACTATTACGGAACATCTTTTTTTCTTAAGAATGAAATAAAAGAGTATTTTGTTGGAACGCAAGGAATATTTGATTCTGAATTAAGACAACATAAAAACCTTCGAAATTCTTTAATTAATGAATGGAAAAACTGGCTAAAGGTTCATTATCAATATGATTTATCTCAGATTAGATGGTCTAGATTAATATCACAAAAATGGCGAAATAGAGTCAATCAATATCAATGTCATATGACTAAAAATAAAGATTTAAACAAATGTGATTCAGATGAAAAAACCCGATTCATTGAATATGAAAAACAAAATTCTTTTGAAATAGATTCATTACTAAAAAAAAACAAAAAATTAAAAAAACAATATCAATATGATCTTTTATCGTATAAATCTATTAATTATGAAGATGAAAAAAACTCATATATTTATGGATTGCCATTACAAGTAAATAAGAACAAAAAAATTTATTATACTTACAATAACAATACGCCTAAACGTAAACTATTTGATATGATAGAAGGTATCCTTATCAAAAATTATCGAGTAGAAAATAATAGTATAGATATAAAAAAAAGTCCGGATAGAAAATCTTTTTATTGGAAAATTCTCAATTTTTATCTTACAAAGAAGATTGATATTAAGGCTTGCGTTAATATTGATACCATCACTAAGAGGAATCAAAATACTAAGATTAGTGTTAATAATTATCAAATAATCGAAAAATTTGATAAAAAAAAAAAAGGTCTTTTTTATCTCACGATTCATCAAGAAATTCACCCATTCAATCAAAAACAAAAAAAGTCTCTCGCTGATTGGATGAGAATGAATGACGAAATACCAAGTCGCCCCATATCAAATTTTTCATTTTTGTTATTCCCAGAATTTGGGATATTTTATAATACATATAAGATTAAACCCTGGGCCATACCAATCAAATTACTTCTTTTCAATTTTAATGTAAACCAAAATGTTAATAAACATAAAAGCATCACTGAAAAGAAAAAAATATCTCTTTTTTTATTTTCGAAAAAAAAAACTCTTAAATTTGAAAATAGAAATCAAGGAGAAAAAGAATTAGTCGAAAAACCATATATTAAATCTGCTCTCTCAAACCAAAAAAAAGATGGTGAACAAAGTTCTCCGGGATCAGACATGAAAAAACGTAGAAACAAAAAGCAATACAAGACTAACATAGAAGCAGAGCTTGAGTTTTTCTTAAAAAAGTATTTGCGTTTTCAATGGAGATGGAATGATTCTTTAAATCAAAGAATACTCAATAACGTCAAAGTATATTGCCTCCTCCTTAGACTGAACAGTCCAAACGAAATTGCTATATCCGCTATTCAAAGAAAAGAAATGAATCCACATATTCTGATGATCCAGAAGGATTTAACTCTTACAGAATTGATAAAAAGAGGAATATTTATTATCGAGCCAGTTCGTCTGTTTGTAAAAAATGATGGACAATTTTATATATATCAAACCATAGGTATTTCATTGGTTCATAAGAATAAGCACCAAATTAATCAAAGATACCTAGAAAAAAGTTATGGCTATGCTGACACGAATAAAAAGAATCTTTATGAATCCATTGCAATACATCAAAAAATGACTGGAAATATAGACAAAAATAATTATGATTTGCTTGTTCTTGAAAATATTTTATCCCCGAAGCGTCGTAGAGAATTGAGAATTCAAATTTTTTTGAATTATAGGGATATAAACAGTATCTATAGAAATACAGTATTTTTCAATGGAAATAGGATAAAAAATTGCGTGTTGAATAAAAAAAAAAATCTTGATAACGATAAAAAGAAACTAATTAAATTAAAGTTCTTTCTTTGGTCCAATTATCGATTAGAAGATTTAGCTTGTATGAATCGCTATTGGTTTGATACCAATAATGGTAGTCGTTTTAGTATGACCAGGATTCATATGTATCCGCGATTGCAAATTTATTAATGGTACATTTTTACTATATTCCCGTACCATGTCTTCGTATATGAAGACAAAGAAATAAACATACCCATTATCTTACATTTCATTCTGATACACAATACTTACTAATTTAATGAGTCATTGTATTATATTATTAATATTAATTCGATCTAGAAATGAATCAACAAAATCTTCTTATTTATTTGAAGATCTCATTTTTTTTTAATTTTTTGTGAATACAGAAATAGATCATACTTTTGTATACGGTATCCGATTCGAATCCAATTCATTTTTAAAATTATATTGATTATTGATTACTAAAGTAAGTAATTTTATTTGACAAAAATAAAAAATTCTTAACGAAATTAAGAGTCTTGTGTATATCAAATTCAAATGAGTGGCATTATTATTACTGATCAAGAAATATATCTATAAAAATATCTAAAAAAAAAAAGAGAAAGGGACGATTCATTTTTATGATAAAAAATGCATTCATTTCCATTTTTTCGCAAGAAGAAAAAGAAGAAAACAGGGGATCCGTTGAATTCCAAGTATTGAGTTTCACCAATAAAATAAGAAGACTTACTTCACATTTAGAATTGCACAGAAAAGACTATTTATCGCAAAGGGGTCTACGTAAAATTCTGGGAAAACGTCAACGGTTGCTGTCTTATTTGTCAAATAAAAATAGAGTACGTTATAAATACTTAATTAATCAATTGGGTATTCGGGAATCAAAAATTCGTTAATTTGAAAAGTCATTTTGAATTATTTGATTTATTAGATCTTGAATTTTGATGAACTTTTTTTCGTTTTGCGCAATTCATGGAAGAATGAATCGAGGAAAAACTTATGAATATACCAGCTACAAGAAAAGATCTCATGATAGTCAATATGGGCCCCCACCACCCGTCAATGCATGGTGTTCTTCGACTCATCGTTACTCTGGACAGTGAAAATGTTATTGACTGTGAACCAATATTGGGTTATTTACACAGGGGGATGGAAAAAATTGCGGAAAACCGAACAATTATACAATATCTTCCTTATGTAACTCGTTGGGATTATTTAGCTACTATGTTCACAGAAGCAATAACTGTAAATGGGCCAGAACAGTTAGGAAATATTCAAATACCTAAAAGAGCCAGTTATATCAGAGTAATTATGTTGGAATTGAGTCGTATAGCTTCTCATCTGTTATGGCTCGGCCCCTTTATGGCAGATATTGGTGCACAAACTCCTTTCTTCTATATTTTCAGAGAAAGAGAATTTATATATGATCTATTCGAAGCTGCCACTGGTATGAGAATGATGCATAATTATTTTCGTATCGGAGGGGTAGCGGCTGATCTACCTCATGGGTGGATAGATAAATGTTTGGATTTCTGCGATTATTTTTTAACAGGAGTTACTGAATATCAAAAACTTATTACACGAAATCCTATTTTTTTAGAACGCGTTGAAGGTGTAGGCATTATTGGTAGAGACGAAGTAATAAATTGGGGTTTATCAGGACCAATGTTGCGAGCTTCCGGAATACAATGGGATCTTCGTAAAGTTGATCATTATGAGTGTTACGACGAGTTGGATTGGGAAGTCCAATGGCAAAAAGAAGGGGATTCATTAGCTCGTTATTTAGTCCGAATTGGTGAAATGACAGAATCCATAAAAATTATTCAACAGGCTCTAGAAGGAATTCCGGGGGGGCCCTATGAGAATTTAGAACTTCGATACTTTGATAGAGAAAGGTATCCAGAATGGCATGATTTTGAATATCGATTCATTAGTAAAAAACCTTCTCCTATTTTTGAATTGCCGAAACAAGAACTTTATGTAAGAGTCGAAGCCCCAAAGGGTGAATTGGGAATTTTTCTGATAGGGGATCAGAGTGGTTTTCCTTGGAGATGGAAAATTCGCCCGCCGGGTTTTATCAATTTGCAAATTCTTCCTCAGTTAGTTAAAAGAATGAAATTGGCTGATATTATGACAATACTAGGTAGCATAGATATCATTATGGGAGAAGTTGATCGTTGAAATGATAATTGATACAACGGAAATACAAGATATTAATTCTTTTTACAGAGTGGAATCTTTAAAAGGGGTCTATGGAATTATATCGGCGCTTGTCCCTATTTTGACTCTTGTATTGGGAATCACAATAGGCGTATTAGTAATTGTATGGTTAGAAAGAGAAATATCCGCAGGGCTACAACAACGTATTGGACCTGAATACGCCGGTCCTTTAGGAGTTCTTCAAGCTCTAGCAGATGGGACAAAACTACTTTTCAAAGAGAATCTTCTTCCATCTAGAGGAGATACTAGTTTATTTAGTATCGGACCATCCATAGCAGTCATATCCATTCTGCTAAGTTATTTAGTAATTCCTTTTGACTATCGTCTTGTTTTAACCGATCTCAATATTGGAGTTTTTTTATGGATTGCGGTTTCAAGTATTGCTCCCATTGGACTTCTTATGTCAGGATATGGTTCAAATAATAAATATTCCTTTTTAGGTGGTCTACGAGCTGCTGCTCAATCGATTAGTTATGAAATACCATTAACTCTATGTGTATTATCAATATCTCTACGTGCGATTCGTTGAAACATAAACCTTTCCCTATTCCTTTCTTTCTAGTCTTTATAGAAAAAGAGGGGGAAAAAATTGCATACATATCTTCATTTTTTTATTCATTATTCGGATTAATGAATTAAATTAGATAGTTATATGAGTGAAAAAAAAACAGCTATAGCTATATAATATATATATTCGCAGTAAAATTATTGAGTCTCGGCTTCAATGTATAAGAAGAATTAAAGAGTTGAACATAAATAAACAGAAGAATAGACCGTTTACCCCAAGATTGGTTGATTAGTCATGTCATCCTAGCTTGAAGCGGGTTCAAAAAATCAACCTATTCAGTTTTCACTAGCGTTTGTATGTATTACCCTAAAGCGGGGGTTTTTGCAAAAATGAGTGGACGGTTAGAAACGCCAAAGTACGCAAAGGATTAGTAATAGAAATTGTGTAATTTATCCCAAAGGACATTTACACATAATATAACAAGAATACTAATTGGGGCTTTAAGTTAGTAGAAATGATTAAGCAGTACTCCCCACGATTCCGATCCAGAGTATACTCCTATCCACTGATTCAAATAAATGACTATCGGAAACGAAATAATCCTTTATTTTGTAAGCTCCCCCTTTTTTTTTTCAGAAAAGAAAGAAGAATAGGAATGAAAAAAAAATAGAAAGAATACAATTAAAAAAAAAGAGATCTTTTTTTTTCTTTCGTATATGGATAGTCATAGAGATAGAATTAGTGTCATAATTTATCAACTAAACTAATAGAATATCTCATTTTTTTTCATAATTAAAAATGACGGGTTATTGATATTTCTACAAGCAGTATTTTATTGAAGACTTAAAGTTATTACTCAACAAATAAAATTTTAAATTATTTATTAAAATCTTAAAAATTATTCATTAAATAAAGGATAAGATCAATTCAGACGTAGTTTTTTTTTTTTTATTATTATTATATAACAGACAGAATTTAAGCGGTCTAATTCAGGGCCTTTGTTAAATTTGGAACCTATCTATCCTATAAATATATCAAGATAAATAATACCGACTCGGTCCTTAAATTTATTTATGCCCTAAGGGAGCCGTATGAGATGAAAATCTCATGTACGGTTCTGTAATAGCGATGGTAACAGTGATGTTATCACCGACTATGATTATCTAACAGTTTAAGTACAGTTGATATAGTTGAGGCTCAATCAAAATATGGTTTTTTGGGGTGGAATTTGTGGCGTCAACCTATAGGGTTTATCGTTTTTCTAATTTCTTCCCTAGCAGAATGTGAGAGATTACCTTTTGATTTACCAGAAGCAGAAGAAGAATTAGTAGCAGGTTATCAAACCGAATATTCGGGCATTAAATTTGGTTTATTTTATGTTGCTTCCTATCTAAACCTATTAGTTTCTTCATTATTTGTAACAGTTCTTTACTTGGGCGGTTGGAATATCTCTATTCCGTACATATTGGTTTCTGAGTTTTTTGAAATAAATAAAGCACGCTGGGTCTTTGGAACGACAATTGGTATCTTTATTACATTAGCCAAAACTTATTTGTTCTTGTTCATTCCTATCACAACAAGATGGACTTTACCTAGGCTAAGAATAGACCAACTATTAAATTTGGGATGGAAATTTCTTTTACCTATTTCTCTTGGTAATCTATTATTAACAACTTCTTTCCAACTTATTTCACTGTAAAGGAATACTACATTCTCTATTTGCGCCTTGTCTCAAACAAGAGAAAGAAACAAACATAAAAATATTCATAGAGATTTACGATATGTTTCCTATGGTAACTGGGGTCATGAATTATGGTCAACAAACAGTACGAGCTGCAAGGTACATTGGTCAAAGTTTCATGATTACCTTATCCCATACAAATCGTTTACCTGTAACTATTCAATATCCTTATGAAAAATTAATCACATCAGAACGTTTCCGCGGTCGAATCCATTTTGAGTTTGATAAATGTATTGCTTGTGAAGTATGTGTTCGTGTATGCCCTATAGATCTACCTGTTATTGATTGGAAATTGGAAACTAATATTCGAAAGAAACGGTTGCTTAATTACAGTATTGATTTCGGAATCTGTATATTTTGTGGTAATTGTGTTGAGTATTGTCCAACAAATTGTTTATCAATGACTGAAGAATATGAGCTTTCTACTTATGATCGTCATGAATTGAATTATAATCAAATTGCCTTGGGTCGTTTACCAATGTCAGTAATTGACGATTATACAATTCGAACAATTTTAAATTCACCTAAAAAAAATAAGTAAATGAAATCAAAAAAAGTAAATCCTTTGATTAAAGATAAAGAGTAATTTCCAATTTATAAGGTTCAGTTTTGATCGAAAGGAATGCCGTTTTTTTCGTTTATTTTGTTTAGTCACTAACTACAAATTCTAACTATTGATTGGTTGGTTCGTGCTTCAATTTGGATTGAAAATCTATGAATATATCTGTAATTTTTTCGAAATCTAAATATAGTTTTGAACCACTCTTTAACTTTAAGATAAAGAATGATATTAGTCCAAGAACTGTACCTACATCAATTCACATTTCTTAGGATTTAATTCAATTAAGAACTTTTCAGAAAAATATTTTCCTGGTGGTTCAATAAGGTCATGAAAAAATTTCAATTTATTTATCTCTTTACATATAATGGATTTGCCCGGACCAATACATGATTTTCTTTTAGTCTTTTTGGGATCCGGTCTTATATTAGGAGGCATAGGGGTAGTATTACTTACCAACCCAATTTATTCTGCTTTTTCGTTGGGACTGGTTCTTGTTTGTATATCCTTATTCTATATTCTATCAAACTCTCATTTTGTAGCTGCCGCACAGCTCCTTATTTACGTGGGAGCTATAAATGTTTTAATTATATTTGCTGTCATGTTCATGAACGGTTCAGAATATTACAAAGATTTTCATCTTTGGACCGTTGGGGATGGCGTTACTTTGTTGGTTTGTACAGGTATTTTTGTTTCACTAATGACTACTATTCTGGATACGTCATGGTACGGGATTATTTGGACTACAAGATCAAACCAAATTATAGAGCAAGATTTGATAAGTAACAGTCAACAAATTGGAATTTATTTATCAACAGATTTTTTTCTTCCATTTGAACTCATTTCAATAATTCTTTTAGCTGCTTTGATAGGTGCAATTGCTGTGGCCCGCCAGTAATAAATCTTTCGAACTAGTAACCGAAATCAAAATGAAACTTTGTTCTGTGTTATCACATCCATTTCCGCTCACTTCAATCTTATTTGAAGATTGTTTATGCCTAAAATAGAAATTATTTTATTTGATCTATTGGCAATAGATTCCCTTATTCAGTACTTTTTTTTTTATTCTAGTCACTTAAACTCATTAAATTGTTTTTCATCTTGAAATGAATCAAAATTGATAAGGAGTTGGTCAATGATGCTCGAACATGTACTTGTTGTGAGTGCCTATTTATTTTCTATCGGTATTTATGGATTGATCACAAGTCGAAATATGGTTAGAGCCCTTATGTGTCTTGAACTTATACTGAATGCAGTTAATATAAATTTCGTAACATTTTCTGATTTTTTTGATAGTCGCCAATTAAAAGGAAATATTTTTTCAATTTTTGTTATAGCTATTGCAGCCGCTGAAGCAGCTATTGGACCAGCTATTGTTTCCGCAATTTATCGTAACAAAAAATCAACTCGTATCAATCAATCGAATTTGTTGAATAAGTAGTAGTGTATTAATCATAGAAGTTCTAATATTTATCAAGTCAAATTAACATGGATGATACATAACGTATTGATCGTGTTTACAAAAAATGCAAGAAATCAAAGTATCTTGGACCTCTCGTAGGAGTCGATCTGGAAGCAGATTGATTAGAAAAATTCTGGTAAATCATTGATTCATCTGGTGTCTAAATATATGTATAATTCATTTACAAGTTTACTAGATCGAAAATTTATGATGTTCAAAAATTTATATATCCGATGTCACATTCAGTAAAGATTTATGATACATGTATAGGGTGTACTCAATGTGTACGAGCCTGCCCCACAGATGTATTAGAGATGATACCTTGGGACGGATGTAAAGCTAAGCAAATTGCTTCTGCTCCAAGAACAGAAGACTGTGTTGGTTGTAAGAGATGTGAATCCGCCTGTCCAACGGATTACTTGAGTGTTCGAGTTTATTTATGGCATGAAACAACTCGAAGCATGGGCCTAGCTTATTGATCCCTTTCCCAAATCCCACCTGAATATATTTGATTTTTTTTTTACCGACAAAAATCCCCCTGCTCGAAAAATCAAATATATATTTGATTTTTCGAGCACGGATTTTTCTGGTCCAAGTGTATCTTGTTTTTACTACGAATTATTTTCCTTGGTTAACAATAGTGGTAGTTTTGCCAATATTCGCGGGTTCCTTAATTTTCTTTCTTCCTCATAGAGGAAATAAGATAATTAGGTGGTACACTATATTTATATGTACCGTAGAACTCCTTCTAATAACTTATGCATTCTATTATCATTTCCAATTGGACGATCCATTAATGCAACTGACGGAGGATTATAAATGGATCAATTTTTTTGATTTTTACTGGAGATTGGGAATAGATGGACTTTCTATAGGACCTATTTTGCTGACAGGATTTATCACCACTTTAGCTACTTCAGCGGCTCGGCCGGTTACTCGAGATTCCCGATTATTCCATTTCCTGATGTTAGCAATGTATAGTGGTCAAATAGGATCATTTTCTTCTCGAGACCTTTTACTTTTTTTCATCATGTGGGAGTTAGAATTAATTCCCGTTTATCTACTTCTATCCGTGTGGGGGGGTAAAAAACGTTTATATTCAGCTACAAAGTTTATTTTGTACACTGCAGGAAGTTCCGTTTTTTTATTAATGGGAGTTCTGAGTATCGGTTTATATGGTTCCAATGAACCAACATTCAATTTTGAAATATCAGTTAATCAATCTTATCCAGTAGTACTGGAAATAATATTCTATATTGGATTTCTTATTGCTTTTGCTGTCAAATCACCGATTATACCTTTACATACATGGTTACCAGACACCCATGGAGAGGCACATTACAGTACTTGTATGCTTCTAGCCGGAATATTATTAAAAATGGGAGCATATGGATTGGTTCGGATCAATATGGAATTATTGCCCCGCGCTCATTCTATATTTGCTCCCTGGTTGATGATAGTAGGCACACTTCAAATAATCTATGCAGCTTCAGCATCTCCCGGTCAACGTAATTTAAAAAAAAGAATAGCCTATTCCTCCGTATCTCATATGGGTTTCATAATTATAGGAATTGGCTCTATAAGTGATATGGGCCTCAATGGAGCCATTTTACAAATAATATCTCATGGCTTTATTGGCGCTGCACTTTTTTTCTTGGCAGGAACGAGTTTTGATAGAATACGTCTTGTTTATCTCGACGAAATGGGCGGAATGGCGATCCCAGTTCCAAAAATATTCACGACTTTTAGTATCTTATCGATGGCTTCCCTTGCATTACCGGGGATGAGTGGTTTTGTTGCAGAATTAATAGTATTTTTTGGACTAATTACCAGCCAAAATTTTTTTTTAATAACAAAAATACTAATTACATTTGTAATGGCAATTGGAATGATATTAACTCCTATTTATTCATTATCTATGTTACGCCAAATGTTCTATGGATACAAGTTTTTTAATGCTCCAAACTCTTATTTTTTTGATTCTGGACCGAGAGAGTTATTTGTTTCGATCTCTATTCTTTTACCTGTAATAGGTATTGGTATTTATCCGGATTTCGTTTTCTCACTATCCGTTGACAAGGTCGAAGATATTATATCTAATTATTTTTTTAGATAATTATTAAAAAAATTAATAAAATAAAAAATCAAACATCAATCTTTAAGAATAAGATGTTTAAAAAATTCGTTGTACAATTACAAAAAACAAATATTTTTTCTTCTCTTAAGTTTATTTTTAACTTAAGTTAAAAATAAAAATGAATTATACTTTTAACCAGATATGTTTGGCCTTTGTTTGTAAGAACCTTTTGAATCAAACTAGTGATTCAAAAGGTTCTCGATGGCTTACACGATGTTTTCTTATATATATGCTGTCCCATGTTTATTTGTGTTCATTAGGTTCTTTTTTCAGTTAGATGTTAGGGTAAATGAACCATAACTATGTAGCCCTATTCCTAATAGATTGACCCCAAAATAGCATATCCAAATTATAAGAAATCCCATAGAGGCTACAATTGCAGAATTTACAACCTCAAAATTTTTATTTGTTCGAATATGTAAATAAATCGCGAATACGGTCCAAGTAATAAATGCCCAAGTTTCTTTCGGATCCCAATTCCAATATGAGCCCCATGCCTCATTTGCCCATACTGCTCCCGAAAGAATACCTATGGTTAAAAAGATAAAACCTATACCAATAATACGATAACTCCAATGATCCAATTGTTGAATCAATTGAGACCTATAATAATTCCTAGAAGAGATTAAGGAAGTGTTCCATAAAACATTGTTTCTTTCGTTCATGTATTGGATCTCATCAAAACAAAACGACTCATTATTGCTTTTCTCAAAAAGACTTATGACTTTGCGAAATGTAATGACTATAAGAGCTACTGATAATAATGATCCACATAAAAGAGATGCATAGCCAAATACCATCATACTTACATGCATCATTAACCAATGAGATTGGAGAGCGGGTACTAATAGTACGGATTGATGCATTTCGGTTAAAAAACCAGAAGTAGCAAAGCCTTGGGTAAAAATAACACTTGGCGCGGTTATTGCGCTTAAAGGGTTTATATTTTTTTTTAAATACGGAACCATATGAATAATGGACAAACTCCATGAAAGGAAAATTAATGATTCGTATAAATCACTTAAAGGTAAATGCCTTGAATAAATCCAACGAGTAACTAATAATCCTGTTATACAGACAAAAGTAGTTTTTATGCCTTTTTTTGATGAATCATATAGTCCTACGCTTTCATTAACTAATAAGATTATCAAACGAATTGAAATTATAATTGAAACAACCGAAAAGGATATATGAGTTAATATATGCTCTAAAATGGAAAATATCATAAAAAAATTATAAAAAAAGAGGAGAATCTCCCAATTATAGAAATGGAAATCGGGAATAGAATTCATTATAGGACTTACTCTTTTATAAGATGCCATGCCGCCACTCGGACTCGAACCGAGATGCTCTAGCACTGCTTCCTAAGAGCAGCGTGTCTACCGATTTCACCATAGCGGCTTTTCGAAATCATAATAACCTATTTTTATTCAATTGTCGAGGTTAAAGTACTCACAATATTTTTTAGTTTTATTTTATAAGAAACATTGAAATTCATGAATAAAGAAATTGATGAATCAAAACTCGTTTAAAAAATAGTGATTTGAACCTAGTTACAATAATAATCCTTATTTTTTATTATTTTATTTAATATTTAAATTTATAGTGTCTATTTTATTTAACGTAACATTAACAATGGAGTTCTTTTAGTTTATACTCTCCTAAAATGGAACTTTTCTAACTACATAGTTTTTACCGCAATTCAATGTTCTTTTTTTCTTTTTATTATTTTTTTTATGACCAAAATTGATACATTTCTCGTATAAAATATCCATTGATAAAAGCTTCTTGTCGCATTTAGGTGGATATTTTATACGAGGGATATAAGGATAAGGATTATATATATTGATAATTATTTTTTTAAATGAGTGTTCAGAAAATTCCAAAACAAGTTTTAAACTTAAAAAATGAGTTTCAACGAATCATTAATTTGGATTAAAGATCTTATATTATGTTTGTTCTTTTCTAATAAATATTTGTTCTTTCCTATTTGAAAATAATTTATATATAGATATACTAATTTATATATTTATATATAAAAAGATTATTCTATATAAATTAGTATTAGTATAAATTCTAAACGAAATTCAAAACTAGACTCTTTTTCGAGTCAGAGATAGATCCAGATTATTCCAATGTTTAATTATTTATTTCTTGTTGTACAAAAAAACTTTTTGAATTCCCTGTAGAAAGAGATTTCGCTAATGAAAAAACTTTTAATGCTACCCAATACCCCTTCCTTTTCCAAATATTATTACGAATTCGTTTTTTTGATATGGAAGTACGTTTTTTTGGAACTGCCATTAAAAAATTATGATAGGGTATTCAGTTCTATAGTTGGATGTGAAAGACATCTATTGTTCAAAACCAATTGTTTTTTACTATATAATATATAATTCTCTCTTTATTGTCTAAATTCGACTCTTTTCATAAAAAAATATAAAAATATAAACAAAAGCGGTTGTGCCTTTATGTTGTTTATTTTCGTCATGCTATATTTATACATGTAATAAAATACATCAAAAAGTTTAAGAAACCAAACTTTTATTTTTGAATTTAATAAAAAAACGTTAATAATTTTTTTTATAGTAATTGCTTAATTGGTCAAGCTCAAAAAAAGAGTGCACCTAATGAAAATTGTAAAATTAAAATAAGACTAGTAGTTAATCTGTTAAAGTATACATTATTTTTTATATAAAAAAGAAGTCCTTTTATTTTTGTAATTTCTTCACTCAATTAAAAAACTTCATTGGTTAATGATTCTGAATAAACGAACTAAAAAAAAAAAAAGAACTCTTTTTTTTTTTTCTGGGGTTAAGTTATGGACTGTGTCTGTCTTTTATGAATTCTATTAAAATAACATATTCTTTTTGGTGTAATTATTTGTTCTTACTCTCTCTAGAGATTAAAATATTGTATTATGTAAATTGTAATAAGTAATAAGAATTGAAATCTTTATTTTTTTTTGTTTGAAGTATTTGGAAAAGATTTAGAATAATTAAGAATAAAAAATATTGAGTTTAGTTTTACATATCTTATCTTAATTTTTTTTATTAACTGACTCCTTTCAAAAAAATAAGAGCTGATGAATCAGAAACAGTTAACTAAGAATAAAAGATTTTTATTTATTTATATGGAATATACATACCAATATTCATGGATCATACCTTTCATTCCAGTTATAATTCCTATGTTAATAGGGGTGGGACTTCTCCTTTTTCCGAAGGCAACAAAAAATCTTCGCCGCATGTGGGCTTTTCCTAGTGTTTTATTGTTAAGTATAGTTATGATTTTTTCAGCCAATCTGTCTATTCAGCAAATAAATAACAGTTATATCTATCAATATGTATGGTCTTGGACCATCAATAATGACTTTTCTTTAGAGTTCAGTTACTTGATCGATCCACTTACTTCTATTATGTTAATCTTAATTACTACTGTTGGAATTATGGTTCTTATTTATAGTGACAATTATATGTCTCATGATCAAGGATATTTGAGATTTTTTGCTTATATGAGTTTTTTCAATACTTCAATGCTGGGATTAGTGACTAGTTCTAATTTGATACAAATTTATATTTTTTGGGAATTAGTTGGAGTGTGTTCTTATCTATTAATAGGTTTTTGGTTCACACGACCGATTGCCGCGAATGCTTGTCAAAAAGCGTTTGTAACTAATCGTGTCGGGGATTTTGGTTTATTATTAGGAATTTTAGGTCTTTATTGGATAACGGGCAGTTTCGAATTTCGGGATTTGTTTGAAATATTCAATAGTTTGATTTATAATAATGAAGTTAATTTTTTATTTGTTACTTTGTGTGCCTTCTTATTATTTTCTGGTGCAATTGCTAAATCCGCTCAATTCCCCCTTCACGTATGGTTACCTGACGCTATGGAAGGACCTACTCCTATTTCAGCTCTTATACATGCTGCTACTATGGTAGCAGCAGGAATTTTTCTTGTCGCTCGGCTTCTTCCTCTTTTTATGGTTATACCTTACATAATGAATATAATAGCCTTAATAGGTATAATAACATTACTATTAGGAGCTACTTTAGCTCTTGCTCAAAAAGATATTAAGAGAAGTTTAGCCTATTCCACAATGTCTCAATTGGGTTATATGATGTTAGCTCTAGGTATTGGGTCTTATCGAGCTGCTTTATTTCATTTGATTACTCATGCTTATTCAAAAGCATTGTTGTTTTTAGGGTCCGGATCAATCATTCATTCAATGGAAGCTATTGTTGGATATTCTCCAGATAAAAGTCAAAATATGGTTCTTATGGGTGGTTTAATAAAACATGTGCCAATTACAAAAACTGCTTTTTTATTAGGTATACTTTCCCTTTGTGGTATTCCACCCCTTGCCTGTTTTTGGTCCAAAGATGAAATTCTTAATGATAGTTGGTTGTATTCACCGATTTTTGCAATAATAGCTTTTTCCACAGCAGGATTAACTGCATTTTATATGTTTCGGATCTATTTACTTACGTTTGAGGGCTCTTTAAATGTTAATTTTCAAAATTACAGCGGCAAAACAAATAACTCGTTTTATTCAATATCTCTATGGGGTAAAGATAAAGAAGGGAAAAAAATAATTAAAAAAGATTTTCGGTTATTATCTTTATTAACAATGAATAATAATGAAAGGATTTCTTTTTTGGGGAAGAAGACATATCCAATTGATATTAATATAAGAAAGATGACGCGACCCTTTATTACTATTGCTCATTTTGGCATTAAGAACACTTTTTCGTATCCCCATGAATCAGATAGTACTATGCTATTTCCTATGCTTGTATTAGGTATATTTACTTTGTTCGTTGGAGCCATAGGAATTCCTTTGAATCAACAAGGAATGGATTTTGATATATTATCAAAATTGTTAACTCCAGCTATAATATATCAAAATTCAAATAATTCTGTGGATTGGTATGAATTTGTGACAAATGCAAGTTTTTCATTGAGTATAGCTTATATCGGAATATTTATAGCGTCTTTTTTATATAAGCCTGTTTATTCATCTTTACAAAATTTGAACTTCCGAAATTCATTTCTTAAAAGTGTTCCCAATCGAATTCTTTGGGAAAAAATAATAAATGTGATATATGATTGGTCATATAATCGTGGTTACATAGATGTTTTTTATGCAATATCCTTCAATAACGGTATAAGAGGATTAGCTCAACTAACTCATTTTTTTGATAAACGAGTAATTGAAGGAATTACTAATGGAGTCGGTATTACAAGTTTTTTTGTCGGAGAGGGTATCAAATATATGGGTGGTGGCCGAATTTCTTCTTATCTCTTATTGTATTTATTTTATGTATTCATTTTTTTATTCATTTTCATTTTTTAAATTATAAAATTAAAAAAGTAAGTTAATTTATATTAAAAATAAGTTATATTATAATTTAAGAAAAAATTTTTACATTTTCAAATCGATCATTTTTTATATATCGAAATGGTCGCTTCCATTGTTTATAGTCGAAAAGAATATTAACAAGAGGTTTTTCAAACCAGAATATCTCTTTATTCTTTTTATCTTGAAATATTTCTAACTTCGAATTTTCTTGATTCCCATCTAGATAAGAAGTTTCATAAATTGGTCTATTTTTATAGCGTGTCTCTTTAAAGTGGAATTCATCCTTTGTTTTTCCCTTTCCATTCATTCGGATCTTTTCTGTTTCATCCATTTTGTCCGGATCCTCCTTTTCTTCCGAAAAAAGAGAAGGAGAAGGATCTTCTTCAGTGGATTCCTCTTGTTCCTGTTTAGTCCCCTTTGTTTCGGAAGTTGTTTCTATTTCTACATCTGTTTCTTCCTCGCTTTCTTCCGTTTCTGAGGTTTCTTTCAGTTTCTTAGTAATAATGGGTGACGGTACTCTGCCTAAATAGTAGACACAGGTAATAAATAAGAGAATACTAAAGATTCGAGCCATATTAGATCTAATAAGTACATTA